TGACAGAAAAAAAAATGAAAGATCTGAATGCCAGAACAAAGACAATAAGAAATCAAATAGAAAAAATTACAAAAGAAAAGAAAAAACGATTTCTAATCTCAGAAAGAAATATTAGTCCTAACAAACTAAGTTATAATGCTAAAAGATTCAAATTAAAATCATCAAAAAATATTTTACAGATATTTAAAAGAAACAATGCTCAATTAGTCCGTAAATCATATTTTTTTATCAAAATTTTGATTGAAAAGATATATATAGATATCCTTCTAGCTATCATTAATATTCCGAGGATCAATGTACAGTTTTTTCTTGAATCACCAAGAAAAATGATTAATAAATACATTTATATGTATAATAAAAAAGAAAATCACAAAAGAATTGATAAAACAAATCAAAATACACTAATTCACTTTATCTCGATTATAAAAAAGGCATTTAATTCTAGTAATTTTAATAAGAACTCGAAGATTTTTTATAACATAACCTCCTTGTCACAAGCATATGTATTTTACAAATTATCACAAGTCCAAGTTATTAACCTATATAAGTTAAGATCTGTCCTTCAATATCATGGAGCATCTCTTTTTCTTAAGAATGAAATAAAAGATTATTTTGGAGTCCAAGGAAGATTTCAGTTCAAATTAAAAGATACAAATTTTAGAAATTCTGTAATGAATGAATGGAAAAACTGGGTAAGAAGTAATTATCAATATAAATACGATTTATCTCAGATCAGATGGTCTAGCTTAATATCGCAAAAATGGCGAAATAGAATGAATCAACAGCATATGATTCAAAATAAAGATTTAAATAAATGGAATTTATATGACAAAGACCAATTAATTCAGTATGAAAAACAAAATAATTTTGAAGTAGATTCATTATCGAACCAAAAAGATAATTTTAAAAAATACTATAGATATAATATTTTATTATATAAATCCATTAATTATGAAGATAAAAAAGACTCATCCATTTATGAATTACCATTCCAATTAAATAATAAGCAAGAGCTTTTTTATAATTACAAAATAGATAAAAGGAAATTATTTGATATGTCGGGAGGTATCCCTGTCAATAAGCATCTAGCGGAAGATGATATTATCGATACGGAAAAAAGCTCGCATAGAAAATATTTGGATTGGAGAATTCTCCATTTTGGTCTTAGAAAGAAAGTCGATATTGAATCCTGGATCGATACCGGAACCAAACAAAAAAAAAACCTTTTTGATTGGATGGGAATGAATGAAGAAATACTAGATCGTCCCACATCAAATTTAGAATTTTGGTTCTTTCCAAAATTTGTGATACTTTGCAACGCATATAAGATAAAATCATGGGTGATACCAATCAAATTACTTTTTTTAAATTTTAATGGAACTAAAAATGTTAGTGAAAATAAAAAAATCAACAAAAAGAAAAATAACGATCCTTTTATATCTATATCATCGAATGAAACAAAATCCATTCAATTAAAGAATCAAAATCATGAAGAAAAAGAGTCTGAGGATCAAGTAGATCTTGAATCAGTTCTAGTAAACCAAGAAAAAGATGTTGAAGAAGATTATGTAAGATCAGACAGGAAAGAGCGTAGAAAGAAAAAGCAATACAAAAGTAATACGGAAGCAGAACTTGATTTCTTGCTAAAAAGGTATTTATGCTTTCAATTAAGATGGGATGATTCTTTAAATCAAAAAATAATCAATAATATAAAAATATATTGTCTCCTGCTTAGATTGACAAATCCACGAGAAATTATTATATCCTCTATTCAAAGGGGAGAACTGAGTCTAGATATTCTAATGATTCAGAAAGATTTAACTCTTACAGAATTGATGAAAAAGGGAATATTGATTATCGAATCAACCCGTCTGTCGGTAAAAAATGATGGAAAATTTATTATGTATCAAACCATAAATATTTTATTGGTTCATAAGAGAAAACAACAAATTAATCAAAGATACAGAAAAAAAAACTATATTGATAAAAAGAATTTTACCGAATCTATTGTAATAAATCAAAGTTTAACTAGAAATAAAGACAAAAATAATTATGATTTACTTGTTCCCGAAAATCTTTTATCCTCTAAACATCGTAGAGAATTGAGAATTCTAATTTCTTTCAATTCAAAAAATGGAAATGATATAAATACAGAAATTATCAATAATAATAACATAAAAAACCACGCTCACATTATAGATAAAAGCAAACATTTTGATAGAGATAAAAATAAACTAATTAAATTAAAACTTTTTCTTTGGCCCAATTATCGATTAGAAGATTTAGCTTGTATAAATCGCTATTGGTTTGATACCAATAATGCTAGTCGGTTTAGTATGATAAGGATACATATATGTCCACGATTAAAAATTCGGTAAAGGTCCATTTGTCATATATATCCCATAGCATATCTAATCTAGTATATGAAATATATGAAAACAAGGAGAGGTCCATATACATTGTTTTACATCCCATATTCCATTCTGATACATGGAATTCAATCATGTATCAATTTGATCTAAAAATTAATCAATCCAATTTTTCGTTTTAAATTTTTAGATATAGATATAATTTTTTTTTCTTTTGTAAGGGAAGAAATATACCATTCCTTATGTATTTCTAGCCGAATAAAAAAAAATTGGATTGATTAATGTTGACAAAATTAGGAATTCCTAACGAATTGAAGATTATTGTGTATACCAAATTCAAACAAACTGACATTCTTATTTAATATTCCATTATTTATTATTACTGATCAATAAAACTATCTTAAAAAGGCGGGAGGAGGGGGATTTCATTTTATGGTAAAAAGTTCATTCATTTCAATTATTTCACAAGAAGACAAAAAAGAAAACAAGGGATCCGTTGAATTTCAAATAGTAAGTTTTACTAATAAGATACGAAGACTTACTTCACATTTGGAATTACATAGAAAAGACTATTTATCTCAAAGAGGTTTACGGAAAATTCTAGGAAAACGCCAACGACTACTGTCTTATTTGGCAAAGAAAAATGGAGTACGTTATAAAGAATTAATTAGCCAGTTGAACATTCGGGAATCAAAAACTCGTTAATTTGAAGAGTCTTTTTTTTTTATTATTTGATTTATTAGATCTTAAACTTGAATTTTGATGAACTTCTTTTCGTTTTCAGTAATTCATGGAAAAATAAATCGAGGAACCCCCTATGAATGTACCAGCTACAAGAAAGGACTTTATGATAGTCAATATGGGTCCCCACCACCCATCAATGCATGGCGTTCTTCGACTCATCCTTAGTCTAGACGGTGAAGATGTTATTGACTGCGAACCAATATTAGGTTATTTACACAGAGGGATGGAAAAAATTGCGGAAAACCGAACAATTATACAATATTTGCCTTATGTAACACGTTGGGATTATTTAGCTACTATGTTTACAGAAGCGATAACAATAAATGGACCGGAACAGTTGGGAAATATTCAAGTACCTAAAAGAGCTAGCTATATCAGAGTAATTATGTTGGAGTTGAGTCGTATAGCTTCTCATCTCTTATGGCTTGGCCCTTTTATGGCAGATATTGGTGGGCAGACCCCTTTCTTCTATATTTTTAGAGAAAGAGAGTTAATATATGATTTATTCGAAGCTGCCACTGGTATGAGAATGATGCATAATTATTTTCGTATCGGAGGAGTAGCAGCTGATCTACCTCATGGCTGGCTAGATAAATGTTTGGATTTCTGCGATTATTTTTTAACAGGAGTTGCTGAATATCAAAAACTTATTACGCGAAATCCTATTTTTTTAGAACGCGTTGAAGGAATAGGTATTGTTAGTGCAGAGGAAGCAATAAATTGGGGTTTATCAGGACCAATGCTACGAGCTTCCGGAGTACGATGGGATCTTCGTAAAGTTGATCATTATGAGTGTTATGACGAATTTGATTGGGGAGTCCAGTGGCAAAAAGAAGGGGATTCGTTAGCTCGTTATTTAGTCCGAATTGGTGAAATGACGGAATCCGTAAAAATTATTCAACAGGCTTTGGAAGGGATTCCAGGGGGGCCTTATGAAAATTTAGAAACTCGAAGTTTTGATAGAGAAAGGAATCGAGAATGGAATGATTTTGAATATCGATTTATTAGTAAAAAAACTTCTCCCGCCTTTGAATTGCCGAAACAAGAACTTTATGTTCGAGTTGAAGCACCAAAGGGAGAGTTGGGAATTTTTCTAATAGGGGATCAAAGTAGTTTTCCTTGGAGATGGAAAATTCGCCCGCCGGGTTTTATCAATTTGCAAATTCTTCCTCAATTAATTAAAAGAATGAAATTGGCTGATATTATGACAATACTAGGTAGCATAGATATTATTATGGGGGAAGTTGATCGTTGAAATGATAATTGATACAACAACAGTACAAGCTATCAATTCTTTTTCCAGATTGAAATCCTTAAACGAGGTCTATGGAATTATATGGATGCTTGTCCCTATTTTGACTCTTGTATTGGGAATCACGATAGGCATACTAGTAATTGTGTGGTTAGAAAGAGAAATTTCTGCAGGGATACAACAACGTATTGGACCTGAATATGCCGGTCCTTTTGGAGTTCTTCAAGCTCTAGCGGATGGAACAAAACTACTTTTCAAAGAAAATCTTTTTCCATCTAGAGGAGATACTCGTTTATTCAGTATCGGACCATCCATAGCAGTCATATCAACTCTATTAAGCTATTCAGTAATTCCTTTTGGCTATCACTTTGTTTTAGCGGATCTAAATATCGGCGTCTTTTTATGGATTGCCATTTCAAGTATTGCTCCCATTGGACTTCTTATGTCAGGATATGGATCAAATAATAAATATTCCTTTTTAGGTGGTCTACGAGCTGCCGCTCAATCGATTAGTTATGAAATACCATTAACTCTCTGTGTATTATCCATATCTCTACGTGCGATTCGTTGAAACATAAATTTTTCCCTATTCCCTTTTTCTTTATTAGGAAGAAGGTGAAATTAATTGAATATATATCTTTATTTTTTTATTCATCATTTGAATTGATGAACTAAATTAGATAGTTATATGAGTGAAAGAAAACAGCTTCTAAATTTGCAGTAAAAAAAATCGAGACTCATTTCTTATGTACAACAGTAAAGCAGAAATAAACATAAGAAGATGAGATCATTTGTCCCAAAATTGGTTGATTAGTCATCCTGGCTTGAAAGCGGACTCAAAGAATCAACCTTAGTGAGTTTTTACTATCATTTATATATATATTACTGTAATGCTACCGAGCATTTTACTATCATTTATATATATATTACTGTAATGCTACCGAGCAGTTGAGTAAAAATAAAAATGAGTGGATGGTTAGGAACACCAAGATACATAAAAGATTAGTAATAGAATTATCCAAAATAAAAGAATATTAATTGGGGCTTTAAATTAGTAGAAATGATCAGGCAGTACTCCCCATGATTCCGATCCAGAGTACGCTCCTATCCACCAATTAAACAAATGACTATCAGGAACGAACTAATCCTTTACCCTTTTTTTTTTCAGAAGGAAGAATAGGAACAAAAAAAAAAGAATAGAATTACAATAGAAAAAGAAAAAAAAGAGATCCTTTTTCTTCTTTCTTTCCTATATCGATATTCATAGAAATCGAATTCATGTCATAATTCATGAAATAATGGACTGTCTAATTATTTTTCGTAATCGAAAATGATAGGTTAAAATATTTATTGGTATTTCTACAAGAAGTATTTTATTGAAAGATTTAAGTTATTGCTCAAGAAAGAAAAATTGAAATTCTTAAAAGATGAGATCAATTCAGAAGTACTTTATTTTAGTATTATAACAGACAGAATTACATTGGTCAAATTTTGGAATTGGGGGGGCATCCGATAGATTTGGATCCTATTTATCCTACAAATATATCGAGATAAATAATATGATCTGGCCCTTAGATTTATTTATGGCCTTCGAGGAGCCATGTGAGGTGAAAATCTCATGTATGGTTCTGTAATAGCGATGGGAACAGTGATGTCATCACCGACTATGATTATCTAACAGTTCAAGTACAGTTGATATAGTTGAGGCACAATCAAAATATGGTTTGGGGGGATGGAATTTGTGGCGTCAACCTATAGGATTTATCATTTTTTTCATTTCTTCCCTAGCAGAATGTGAGAGATTACCTTTTGATTTACCAGAAGCAGAAGAAGAATTAGTAGCAGGTTATCAAACCGAATATTCGGGTATCAAATTTGGTTTATTTTATGTTGCTTCCTATCTAAACTTATTAGTCTCTTCATTATTTGTAGCAGTTCTTTACTTGGGCGGTTGGAATATCTCTATTCCATACATATCCGTTCCGGAGTTTTTTGATTTTGAAATAAATAAAGTAGGTAGAGTCTTTGGAACAACAATGGGTATTCTTATTACATTGGTTAAAACTTATTTGTTCTTGTTCATTCCTATCACAACAAGATGGACTTTACCTAGACTAAGAATGGACCAACTATTAAATCTTGGATGGAAATTTCTTTTACCTATTTCTCTTGGCAATCTATTATTAACAACCTCTTCCCAACTCTTTTCACTATAAAGTAATTCTTTTCTATATTTATAGTTTGTCTCAAACAAGATAAAGAAACAAATATAAAATTATTCATAGAGATTCACGATATGTTCCCTATGGTAACTGGGTTCATGAATTATGGTCAACAAACCATACGGGCTGCAAGGTACATTGGTCAAAGTTTCATGACTACCTTATCCCACGTAAATCGTTTACCTGTAACTATTCAATATCCTTATGAAAAATTAATCACATCGGAGCGTTTCCGCGGTCGAATCCATTTTGAATTTGATAAATGCATTGCTTGTGAAGTATGTGTTCGTGTATGTCCTATAGATTTACCTGTTGTTGATTGGGAATTGGAAACTAATATTCGAAAGAAACGATTGCTTAATTACAGTATTGATTTCGGAATCTGTATATTTTGTGGCAACTGTGTTGAGTATTGTCCAACTAATTGTTTATCAATGACTGAAGAATATGAACTTTCTATCTATAATCGTCACGAATTGAATTATAACCAAATTGCTTTAGGTCGTTTACCAATGTCAGTAATTGACGATTATACAATTCGAACAATTTCGAATTCACCTCAATCTTTAATCAAAATGGGCAAACCCCCTTTGATTAAAGATTGATTGAAGAGTCATTTTTAATCATTAAACAAAGATCTAGGTTTGATCTAAAAGTCTGAAATATTTTTTTTTTTCATTTTGTTTGGTCAATAACTACAAAAGCTACAAATCCCAACTAGCGATTGGATTTGATTGATTGGTAAGAATTGCAGCGCAGCTTAATTTGGATTGAAAATCTATTAATATAGTCATAATTCTATCCATAATTATTTCTATTTCGAAATAAAAATTAAAGTGTCAATTTTCATTTTTTCGAGAAAGAATGAGATTAGTCCGATAGCGATACTACAGTAATTTAAATCTTTTAGGATTTAATTCAATTAGGAACCCATTCTAAATAAGTTTTTCCTGGTCGGGTCAATAAAGTCATGAAAAAAAAAAAGAATTTGATTTTTTTATCTTTTATTTTACGTACAATGAATTTACCTGGACCAATACATGATTTTCTTTTAGTCTTTCTAGGATTAGGTCTTATATTAGGAGGTCTAGGAGTGGTATTACTTACCAATCCAATTTTTTCTGCCTTTTCATTAGGATTGGTTCTTGTTTGTATATCCTTATTCTATATTTTATCAAACTCTCATTTTGTAGCTGCGGCGCAGCTCCTTATTTATGTGGGAGCTATAAATGTTTTAATTTTATTTGCTGTGATGTTCATGAATGGTTCAGAATATTACAAAGATTTCAATCTTTGGACTGTTGGGAATGGTCTTACTTCTCTAATTTGTACAAGTCTTTTTGTTTTACTAATTACTATTATTTCAAATACAACATGGTATGGGATTATTTGGACTACAAGAGCAAACCAGATTATAGAGCAAGATTTGGTAAGTAATGGTCAACAAATTGGAATTCATTTATCAACAGATTTTTTTCTTCCATTTGAATTTATTTCAATAATTCTTTTAGTTGCTTTGATAGGTGCGATTGCCACGGCTCGTCAGTAATAAATCTTTTAAATTGGCAATCGCAATCCAAATCAGACTTTATTCTATGTTATCCCATTTATTTTAAGATTATTCATATATAAATTCTTTTATTCGATCTATATTCCAATCTATTTTTTTTTTGTTTTGTCCTTGTGATATTCTTATTCTAGTCAATCTAATCTGTTGATGTTAAATTGTTGTTCATTGTTCATATTGAAATAAATCGAAATCGATAAGGAGTTGGGCGATGATGCTCGAATATGTGCTTGGTTTGAGTGCTTATTTATTTTCTATCGGTATCTATGGATTGATCACGAGTCGAAATATGGTTAGAGCCCTTATGTGTCTTGAACTTATATTGAATGCCGTCAATCTAAATTTCGTAACATTTTGTGATTTTTTTGATAGTCGACAATTAAAAGGAAATATTTTATCAATTTTTGTTATATCTATCGCAGCCGCTGAAGCAGCTATCGGGCCGGCTATAGTTTCGTCAATTTATCGTAATAGAAAATCAATCCGTATCAATCAATTGAATTTGTTGAATAAGTAGTATTAATCATATAAAATAGTTAGATTCATTAATTTGAATTGACATCTATAATACATAGCGTATCTGATAATGTTTACGAAAACGTAAGAAATTAAAGTATCTTGGTTCTATCTCATGAGTCGATCCGAAATTGAATAGACAAATTATGATAAATCATTGATTCATCTGGTGTCTAAATATATGATCCATTTAAAAATTTACTAGATCGAAAATTTATGACGTAAAAAAAAAAAAAAATTATAGATCCAATGTCACATTCAGTAAAAATCTATGATACATGTATAGGGTGTACTCAATGTGTCCGGGCCTGCCCCACGGATGTATTAGAAATGATACCTTGGGACGGGTGTAAAGCTAAGCAAATTGCTTCTGCTCCAAGAACAGAAGACTGTGTTGGCTGTAAGAGATGCGAATCCGCCTGTCCAACAGATTTCTTGAGTGTTCGAGTTTATCTATGGCATGAAACAACTCGAAGCATGGGTCTAGCTTATTAATACTTTCCAGAAAAAACCACTTGAATACATTTGATTTTTTGTTTACCGACAAAAACCCGTACTCGAAAAAAAAAATCTATTTTTTTTTTTATTATTATTTTTTTTTTTCGAGTACGGGTTTTTCTTGTCCAAATGTATCTTGTCTTTACCACGAATTCTTTTCCTTGGTTAACAATATTTGTAGGTTTACCAATATCCGCGGGTTTCTTGATTTTCGTTTTCCCTCATAGAGGAAATAAGGTAATTAGGTGGTATACTATATTTATATGTCTACTAGAACTCCTTTTAATGACCTATGCATTCTCTTATTATTTCCAATTGGACGATCCCTTAATCCAATTGACGGAGTCTTATAAATGGATTAATTTTTTTGATTTTTACTGGAGATTAGGAATAGATGGACTTTCTCTAGGACCTATTTTACTGACCGGATTTATCACCACTTTAGCTACTTTAGCGGCTCGGCCAATTACTCGGGATTCCCGATTATTTCATTTTTTGATGTTAGCAATGTATAGTGGTCAAATAGGATTATTTTCTTCTCAAAATCTTTTACTTTTTTTCATTATGTGGGAGTTAGAATTAATTCCTGTTTATCTACTTCTAGCCATGTGGGGGGGAAAGCAACGTCTGTATTCAGCTACAAAATTTATTTTGTATACTGCAGGAAGTTCTGTTTTTTTATTAATGGGGGCCTTAGGTATCGCTTTCTATGCTTCCAATGAACCAACATTCAATTTTGAAACATCAGCTAATCAATCATATCCTGTGACCTTGGAAATACTATTCTATATTGGATTTCTTATTGCTTTTGCTGTCAAATCACCGATTATACCCTTACATACATGGTTACCAGACACCCATGGAGAAGCACATTACAGTACTTGTATGCTTTTAGCTGGGATCTTATTAAAAATGGGAGCATATGGATTGGTTCGAATAAATATGGAATTATTATCCCACGCCCATTCTATATTTTCTTCTTGGTTGATAATAGTAGGCGCAATACAAATAATCTATGCAGCTTCAACATCTTCTGGTCAAAAAAATTTAAAAAAAAGAATAGCCTATTCTTCTGTATCTCATATGGGTTTTACAATTATAGGAATTTGCTCTATAAGCGATATGGGACTCAACGGGGCCATTTTACAAATAATATCTCATGGATTTATCGGCGCTGCGCTTTTTTTCTTGTCAGGAACAAGTTATGATAGAATACGTCTTGTTTATCTTGACGAAATGGGCGGAATGGCTACCCTAATGCCAAAAATATTCATGATGTTCAGTATCTTATCATTAGCTTCTCTTGCATTACCGGGCATGAGCGGTTTTTTTGCGGAATTGGTAGTATTTTTTGGAATAATTACCGCCAAAAAATATTTTTTAATGCCAAAAATACTAATTACTTTTGTAACGGCAGTTGGAACGATATTGACTCCTATTTATTTATTATCTATGTTACGCCAGATGTTCTATGGATACAAGCTGTTTAATGCCACAAATTCTTATTTTTTTGATTCTGGACCACGAGAATTATTTGTTTCGATTGCTATCCTTCTGCCTGTAATCAGTATTGGTATTTATCCGGATTTCGTTTTCTCATTATCAGTTGACAAGGTCGAAGCTATTCTATCTAATTATTTTTATAGCTAATTTTTTTTTATAGGTAATTATTCTAATTTTATAGGTAGTTATTAGTTATTATAAAATAAAAAAACGGAATTGTAATCAGATATGTTTAGCATTTGCGAGAACCTTTTGAATCACTCCATTACTTGAGTGATTCAAAAGGTTCTCAACGACTTCCCTGAAGCTTCTTATATATATGTTAAGCTGTCCTATGGTTATATTTGTCAAACTCTTTCTTCAATTCAATTAGATATTAATGTAAATGAACCATAACTATGTAGTCCTATTCCTAATAAATTAACCCCAAAATAGCATATCCAGATTATAAGAAAACCGATAGAAGCGACAATTGCAGAATTTAAACCTTCCGAATTCTTATTTGTTCGAGTATGGAAATAAATCGCGAATATGGTCCAAGTAATAAATGCCCAAGTTTCTTTTGGGTCCCAGTTCCAATATGATCCCCATGCTTCATTAGCCCAGACTGCTCCTGAAAGAATACCTATGGTTAAAAAAAGAAACCCTATACTAAGAATACGAAAACCCCAATGATCTAATTGTTGAATCAATTGAAACCTGTAATAATTCCTAGAAGAAGGAAAAAAAGTATTTTTAAAAATACTTTTATTTTCCATCATGTATTGGATCTCATCAACGGGAAATGAATCATTTAATAAATTATTGTTTTTACCAACAATTCTTATGACTTTTCGAAATGTAATTACTAGAAGTGCTGCTGACAATAATGATCCACATAAAAGAGCTGCATAGCCCGATACCATCATACTTACGTGCATTATTAACCACTGGGATTGGAGAGCAGGTACTAAGATTTTAGATTGATGCATGTCGGTTAAAAGACCCCAAGTAGCAAAGCCTTGGGTAAAAAAAGTACTTGGTGCGGTTATTGTGCTTAAATAATTTTTATGTTTTTTAAAATATGGAACCATATGAATAATAGAGAAAATCCATGAAAGAAATATTAATGATTCGTATAAATCACTTATTGGTAAATGTCCCGAATAAATCCAACGAGTAATTAGTAATCCTGTTAGGCAGAAAAAAGTAGTTAACATGCCTTTTTCTGACGAATCATAGAGTCCCACGAATTCATTGACTAATAAGGTTAGAAAATGAATTATAATTACAATTGAAACGACCGAAAAAGATATATGAGTTAATATATGTTCTAAAGTCAAAAATATCATAAAAAAAAGGGGGGAATACTTTAATTATCCATAATTCTACATACGGAATTGAATTCATTATAGGATTTATTCTATCCTTTTAATAATTAGAATTAGATAATTTTAAAATAGATAATTTTAAAATGTTATGCCGCCACTCGGACTCGAACCGAGATGCTCTAGCACTGCTTCCTAAGAGCAGCGTGTCTACCGATTTCACCATGGCGGCTTGCTCAAAATTATAATAACCTTTTTTTATTCAATCGGCGAGCTTGAAGGAGTTAATTCAATGTAATATTTTTTTAGAAACATTAAAATTAATGAAAAAAAAAATTCATTTTTCATTTTTTCAATTTCAACATTCCATTCAAGGGATTTCTGAAACTATTTTATTGTATTAATCCTTAGGGTTTCGTTAGGTAGAAAATTTGTGTTAAGGTTTAGCAACCCCATTAGGTATTGATTTATGGACATATAATATAACAAAAAAGTTTCGAGTTCTGTCCCGGACTTTAAAATTCTTTAAAATTTAAAAATCTTATCTAATTTAATGTATATACCTTGATACATTATCCAGCCCAAACATATGATCTAAACTAGATCAGTCAAAATTTACACATTTTTATCTACCTGGTACTTCTTTATAATTGGATTGAAGGCATCAAAGGTTCTATTTTCTATACAGTTATAAAATAAGTTAAACTTAATTCATTTTTTTTTTTTATTAAAAATAATAAGATTTTTTTTATGGAACATACATATCAATATTTATGGATTATATCTTTCGTTACACTTCCAGTCCCTATGTTAATAGGAATGGGACTGCTACTTTTTCCGGTGTCAACAAAAAAGCTTCACCGTATATGGGCTTTTCCCAGTGTTTTATTGTTAAGTATAGTTATGGTTTTTTCGATCGATCTGTTTATTCAGCAAATAAATAGCAGTTCCATTTATCAATATGTATGGTCTTGGACCATCAACAATGATTTTTCCTTAGAGTTCGGGCACTTGATTGACCCACTTACTTCTATTTTGTTAATATTAATTACTACGGTTGGAATTTTGGTTCTTGTTTATAGTGACAGTTATATGTCTCATGATCAAGGCTATTTGAGATTTTTTGTTTATATGAGTTTTTTCAATACTTCAATGCTGGGATTAGTTACCAGTTCGAATTTAATCCAAATTTATATCTTTTGGGAATTGGTTGGAATGTGCTCTTACCTATTAATAGGTTTTTGGTTCACACGACCTATTGTGTCCAATGCTTGTCAAAAAGCATTCGTAACTAATCGTGTAGGCGATTTTGGTTTATTATTAGGAATTTTAGGTCTTTATTGGATAACAGGCAGTTTCGAATTTCAGGATTTGTTTGAAATATTCAATAACTTGATTTATAATAATGATAATGAGGTTCATTTTTTATTTGTTACCTTGTGCGCTTTCCTATTATTTTCCGGTGCAATTGCTAAATCGGCGCAATTCCCCCTTCATGTGTGGTTACCGGATGCCATGGAAGGACCTACCCCTATTTCGGCTCTAATACATGCTGCTACCATGGTAGCAGCGGGAATTTTTCTTGTAGCTCGACTTCTTCCTCTTTTCGTAGTTATACCTTACATAATGAAGCTAATAGCTTTGATAGGTATAATAACAGTACTATTAGGAGCTACTTTAGCTTTTGCTCAAAAAGATATTAAGAGAGGTTTAGCTTATTCTACAATGTCTCAATTGGGTTATACGATGTTAGCTTTAGGTATGGGCTCCTATCGAGCCGCTTTATTTCATTTGATTACTCATGCTTATTCGAAAGCATTGTTGTTTTTAGGATCTGGATCCATTATTCATTCAATGGAAGGTATTGTTGGCTATTCTCCGGATAAGAGTCAAAATATGGTTCTTATGGGTGGTTTAACAAAACATGTTCCAATTACAAAAATTGCTTTTTTATTAGGAACCCTTTCTCTTTGTGGTATTCCACCTCTCGCCTGTTTTTGGTCCAAAGATGAAATTCTTAATGATAGTTGGTCGTATTCACCTATTTTCGCAATAATAGCTTTTTCCACAGCAGGATTAACTGCATTTTATATGTTTCGGGTTTATTTACTTACTTTTGAAGGGCATTTAAATATTTATTTTCAAAATTATAGTGGTAAAAAAAACAGCGCATTCTATTCAATATCTTTATGGGGTAAACAGGGATCAAAAATCTTAAAAAAAAAAATGCGTTTATTACCTTTATTAACAATAAATAATAAAAATAATAATGAAAGAGCTTCTTTTTTTTGTTTTTTTTGGAAGAAAATATATCAAACTGGTGGTACTGTAAGAAAGATGACGTGTCCTTTTATTACTATTAATCATTTTGGTACTAAAAGAATTTTTTCCTATCCCCAGGAATCGGATAATACTATATTATTTCCGATGCTTGTTTTGGTACTATTTACCTTGTTTATTGGAGCTATAGGAATGCCTTTCAATCAATTCAATCAAGAAGAAATGAATTTGGATATATTATCCAAACTGTTAATTCCGTCTTTAAGTCTTTTACATCAAAATCAAAATAAGTCTGTAGATTGGTATGAATTTGTAACAAATTCAACTTTTTCAGTCAGTATAGCATCTTTTGGGATATTTATAGCGTCTTCTTTATATAAGCCGATTTATTCATCCTTACAAAATTTGAAATTCCTTAATTTGATTGCTAAAAAAGGTCCTAAGAGAATTCTTTGGGACAAAATAATAAATGTGATATATGATTGGTCCTATAATCGTGGTTACATAGATGTTTTTTATGCAATATCTTTAACAGAAGGCATAAGAAGATTGGCGGAATTAACTTCTTTTTTTGATAGACGAGTAATTGATGGAATTACCAATGGAGTTGGCTTTACGAGTTTCTTTGCAGGAGAAGGCATAAAATATGTAGGAGGTGGTCGCATCTCTTTTTATCTCTTATTATATTTATTTTATGTATTAATCTTTTTATTAATTTCTTCATCCATTTTTTCTTCTTTTT